ATGAAACTAAGACGCTGACTTTTTTCTACTAAACACAAGGACATTGGTACACTCTATTTAATTTTTGGAGCGTGAGCAGGAATGGTTGGAACAGCCATGAGAGTTATAATCCGAACAGAACTAGCCCAGCCAGGCTCCCTTCTTCAAGACGACCAAGTTTATAAAGTTGTGGTAACAGCCCATGCTTTAGTTATGATATTCTTTATGGTGATGCCAATAATGATTGGAGGATTTGGCAAATGATTAATCCCTCTAATGATAGGTGCCCCAGACATGGCTTTCCCACGAATGAAAAAAATGAGATTTTGACTAATACCTCCCTCCTTCATTCTTCTTCTTGCCTCTGCAGGAGTTGAAAGAGGGGCCGGAACAGGATGAACAATTTATCCTCCCCTCTCGAGCAATATTGCCCACGCAGGAGGGTCTGTTGATCTAGCTATTTTTTCACTACACTTGGCTGGTGCCTCCTCAATTCTAGCTTCCATAAAATTCATAACCACAATTATTAAAATGCGGACTCCGGGGATAACTTTTGATCGACTTCCCTTATTCGTGTGATCCGTATTTATAACTGCTATTCTTTTACTTGTGAGCCTTCCAGTACTAGCTGGAGCCATAACGATGTTACTAACGGACCGTAAAATTAAAACGACTTTTTTTGACCCAGCAGGTGGAGGAGACCCAATATTGTTTCAACACTTGTTCTGATTCTTCGGACATCCAGAAGTTTATATTTTAATACTACCTGGATTTGGTATGATCTCTCACGTTATAGCACATTATAGAGGTAAGCAAGAACCCTTCGGTTATTTAGGTATGGTATATGCCATGGTGGCTATAGGGATACTAGGATTTCTTGTTTGGGCCCACCATATGTTTACTGTTGGTATGGATGTAGACACCCGTGCCTACTTCACAGCAGCTACCATGATTATTGCTGTTCCAACCGGAATAAAGGTATTTAGATGGATGGCCACGTTACAAGGGTCAAAGTTAGTTTGAGAGACCCCTCTGCTTTGAACTCTAGGATTCGTTTTTTTATTTACTGTAGGGGGACTAACAGGGATTGTATTAGCTAACTCTTCAATAGACGTTATACTACACGATACTTACTATGTTGTTGCACATTTCCACTATGTACTATCAATGGGTGCTGTATTTGCTATATTTGCCGGATTTACACACTGATTCCCACTTTTTTCAGGAACCGCATTTCACCCACTATGGTCAAAGGTTCAATTCTTCATAATGTTTATAGGGGTTAACCTAACCTTCTTCCCACAACACTTCCTAGGTTTAGCTGGGATGCCACGACGATACTCAGATTACCCAGACGCTTATACAACATGGAAAACTGTTTCATCCATAGGATCCTTAATCTCTCTAGTAGGTGCCCTGTTTTTTCTTTTCCTAATATGAGAAGCCTTTGCTTCTCAACGAAAGGTAAGAACCCCTTCTTTCGTTTCCGCATCTCTGGAATGACAATACGAAAGCTTTCCACCGTCACACCATACGTTTGAGGAAACCCCGACAACGTTTCTACTAACAAAGTAAACTAAAAGAAGACTAGTTTAAAAAACATGAAGTTTCGACCTTCAAGTTCTCAGCGTTTAATCTGAGGTCTTCCAAATGAAAATCTTATCGGCTGTGTTATTTTCTCTATTCTTCCTAGGAATTATAGGTGTAGTTATAAAACGACTACACCTGCTCTCACTCCTTCTATGTTTAGAGCTTCTTTTAGTCTCCCTTTTTCTCAAAATATCTACCTGGTCTCAAATACATGACGAGCTTATTTACCTAAAATTCTCCATTCTTCTTCTAACGTTTTCAGCGTGCGAGGCAAGCGCAGGACTAGCTCTAATGGTATCCCTCTCACGGAGACACAAAACAGACTTATTAGCGAAAATAAAACTGCTACAAACGTAAAATGGCAACTTGAGCACAACTCGGTTTACAGGATGCATCCTCTCCCCTAATGGAAGAGCTAATCTATTTTCATGATTACACGTTAATTATACTAACTTTAATAATTATTTTGGTATTTTATGGACTTATATCTCTTGTTACTTCGTCTCTCACCAAACGATTTTTTCTGGAAGGGCAAGAACTAGAGACCATATGGACAATAGTGCCAGCGTTCATACTAATATTTATTGCCTTTCCCTCTCTTCAACTACTCTACTTGATGGACGAAGTCAAAAATCCCTTCTTAACAATTAAGGCAATAGGACATCAATGATACTGAAGATATGAATACACGGACTACCATGAAATAGAATTTGACTCTTACATGGTACCAACCTCAGACTTAGAAGCAGGTTTACCCCGACTACTTGAAGTGGACAACCGATTAGTGTTACCCCACCAGAACCCTATCCGGGTTTTGGTGTCATCTGCTGATGTATTACACTCATGAGCCGTCCCCTCCCTAGGAGTAAAGATGGATGCCGTGCCGGGCCGTCTTAACCAGACCTCTTTCCTATTAAGACGAACAGGATTATTTTACGGGCAATGCTCGGAGATATGCGGAGCAAATCACAGATTTATGCCGATAGTTATAGAATCAGTCCCATTCGAAAACTTTGAATCCTGAATAACGCAAAACCTTGAAGAATAAACCTTGGATAGCTTAATAAAAGCTTCAGCCTCTTGATCTGAAGATGGAAAATACCTTTCCTCCAAGGGATGCCACAACTAGACCTTTCCTGATTTATCATAAAATTCTTCCTAGCATGATCATTAGTGATAATAATGATAGTAGTCCTTGTTAAGCAAAAATGACTAAGAGACAAGGAAGGAGACAGCCAACATAACAAAAAGATAGAACAACAACAAAAAGAATGAAAATGATAAAAAGATTGTTTGGACCATTTTCGCCCGACACTATTTTATTTATCCCCTTACAGTTAATCTCCTGCATAATAGCAATAGAATGAGCCATTTACATTTTCCCAACCAACTTTTTTAGAGGTCGAATAAGATACATATGAACAACTGTCCGACTAGAGGCTATGAAGCTGCTTTTCCAAAACGGGAAGAAGGCTTCTGCTCCTTGAATAACTACTTTAACGGCGGTTTTTTTCATAATCTTATCAGTAAAACTAATGGGACTTTTCCCGTACGCTTTTACAGTGACCAGACACGCCTCTTTTACTTACAGATTAGCAATACCCCTATGGTTAAGAGTAAATTTTCTAGGTTTCTTCATGGCTTTTAAAAGACGACTAAGACACCTGGTCCCACAAGGGACTCCGTCCTTCTTGATACCGGCTATGGTTTGAATAGAAACCCTAAGATTAATAGCACAGCCAATAGCTTTAGGTTTACGGCTAGCAGCCAAACTTACCGCTGGTCATTTACTCATTTTCCTGCTTTCAACCGCCACCTGAATACTAGCTTCCAGACCTATAGTAAGAGCGTTAACCTTAATTATTCTAGGATTGCTATTTATACTTGAAGTTGGTGTGGCCTGCATCCAAGCTTATGTATTTACATCCCTAGTTAAATTCTACCTAGACCAAAACATATAAATATGACCCATCAACACCCTTTCCACCTAGTAGATCAAAGACCATGACCGCTAACAGCCGCCTTCGGAGCTCTCATAATGACCTCAGGCTTAGTGGTGTGATTTCATTTAGGCACAATAACCTTATTCATAATAGGAATGCTAGCAACAACAGTAACAGCAATAAGGTGATGACGAGATGTCGTCCGGGAAGCCACATTTCAGGGACACCACACTCTGATAGTTATTAAAGGCTTACGATACGGAATGATATTATTCATAACATCAGAAGTTTGCTTTTTCTTTGCCTTTTTCTGAGCATTCTTTCACAGAAGACTGGCACCTACAGTAGAAATAGGGGTTTCATGACCTCCCACAGGAATTGACGCACTGAAACCATTTTTAGTCCCCTTACTAAAAACAGCAGTATTACTATCCTCAGGGGCCACTATAACTTGGGCTCACCATATAATAATAGAGAAAAATCGAGGAGAAGCGGTACAAGCACTAGGGTTGACCGTAATTCTAGGTCTGTACTTTACAGCTCTACAGGCGTGGGAATATCTAGATGCTCCCTTTACTATTGCCGACAGAGTATATGGTTCTACCTTCTTTGTGGCAACCGGATTCCACGGACTGCATGTGATAATAGGAACCACCTTTCTACCCGTATGTTTTTTTCGGTTACTAAGCCACCATTTTTCTAACCACCACCACTTTGGATTTGAAGCCGCTGCATGATACTGACACTTCGTAGACGTAGTCTGGCTTTTCTTATATGTGTGCCTCTACTGATGAGGATCATAAGAGGAGGAGGGAATTAAACCCTCGTCATTTGATTTCAAGTCAAGCGCAAAAACATTCTGCCACTCCTCCCTTTATATTAATAAGAAATAACAAAAATGAAATTTCTAGTTTTTCTGACTATAGCCATTATATTATCAAGTCTTCTATTAATTGTAGGACACTTCCTTCCCAGACGATCTTTAGAATTAGAAAAGAGATCTCCTTATGAATGTGGATTCGACCCAATAAAATCAGCGCGTCTTCCGTTCTCCTTTCGGTTTTTCTTAGTAGCCATACTGTTTTTAATATTCGACTTGGAAATAGCGCTATTATTTCCAATAATACCCGCCTCTAGTAAAAATATATCTATACTTCTTCCTCTATCTTCAGTATTTCTAATAATACTGGCAGCGGGGTTAGCATATGAATGACAGCAAGGAGGCCTAGAATGGGCAGAATAAATAAATGTTAACATTATTAAGAGTCTCGGTTTCTACAATTGTTTTAATTAAGGTAAAGAAGTGAAAATGGAATGCCTTATTCGTAGCCCTAACCATGATGACCTTTCTTTCGATAACAACGGTGAAAAATAGAGGAAGAAGCAGTTGGTCATTTCTTAAGCACAGCCTAGCGGTGGACTCACTATCAGCCCCCTTGATAATCCTTAGATGTTGACTAGCACCTCTGTGTTTTCTGGCGCAGAAAGTAATCAAGGGAAAAAGAGGAAGGCTTCAAAAAGGATTTCTGGCAATCACCTGCTCTATCATATTCTTTCTTCTTCTAACGTTTTCCTCACTAAAAATTCTCTCGTTTTTCATATGTTTTGAAGCAACCCTAATCCCTACCTTAGTTTTAATAACACGGTGAGGAGCAAAAGTAGAACGTCTTCAAGCTGGAACATACTTTCTTTTCTACACGTTGTTTGGCTCTCTTCCTCTTCTAGTATCCATTGTACTTATAAGTCAAACTACGTCCACATTAATGATACCCATATCGGAGATAGTAAGGTTACAGGGTAAAACCTTTTTCAGAATAAAAATATGGTGAGTAATAACTATTGTGGCTTTCCTAGTAAAGATGCCAGTATACGGATTTCACCTATGATTACCGAAGGCTCACGTAGAAGCACCGGTAGCAGGTTCCATGATATTAGCTGCAATTTTACTAAAGTTAGGTGGTTACGGTATAATACGAATGAAAGCTTACTTCCCAGACGTAACCACACTATCGGCCATTCTAACAGTTATATGTTGCTGAGGAGCCTTAATAACAAGCATCCTATGTACACGACAGACAGACCTTAAGGCCTTAATAGCGTACTCGTCAGTCGGCCATATGAGTCTAGTAGCAGCTGGTACAATAGTATTTTCGGACTGAACAATAAGGGGAGCCATAATGTTAATGATAGCTCACGGATTAGTTTCTTCAGCTTTGTTTGCCCTAGCCAAAATTCTATATGAACGAACACACACACGGAAAATTTTTATTACGCGAGGATTTAAGATGGTTACAGTGCTCTTACCTTTCTGATGATTAATAAGGTGTGCAGCAAAACTCGGCCTACCACCTCTACCAAAACTTATAGGAGAACTTTACATAATAACAGGTATTATAAGGTGAACCATATTCTTAGCTCCAATATTAGGAGTAGCTACTGTATTTGGGGCAATCTACTCTTTGCTTATTTACCAAAAAACAAAAACACAAAGAATTATATTATCTTCCATGAGTTTTAGTGAAATAAGCCCTCGGGAACACATTTTGATTCTCTTCCATCTTCTTCCCCTACTCTCTATAATAGTAGCGCCAAAATCATGTATGGTATGATCTAAATAGTTTAGGAAAACACTAATTTGTGGCATTAGAGACGGCATATTGTTTTGCCTTTAGATCCGAATCCTATGTGAATATTCTTGGCCTGCTAAGCCAAAGAATTTGTGGTTTAACTCCATGAAGGACTCGATGTTTTTCTCTCCAGGAACTGGTAATTCTAGTATTACCCTGACAATATTTATTATCCTACTAATAGCTTCATTTTTCTCGGCAAAGAGACTCGAGAAAAACAGCTTGCGAAAACTAAACGAGGCTAAAATAGCTCTTACGACTATGAAGGTTCTTGTTTTGCTATCATTGTTAAAATTGACTATTTTTATATTAGGAGGCGGGGAACCTTCTGTTTCTTCTGTTTTACCATGGCTGAACACGGGTAAACTAAAATCTTTTCTGTCCATAAAAATAGACAGAAAGTTTATATTCTTTTCATCGGCCGCTTTATTAGTAACATGGTCTATAATAGAATTCTCTATATACTACATGAGAGCTGACCCAAACGGAAAAAGTTTTTTCCGTTTACTAATGATTTTTCTTCTAAAAATGTTGATTTTAACGTCGGCCAAAAATATTTTCTTGTTTTTTGTGGGCTGAGAAGGAGTTGGGTTTTTGTCTTTTTTACTAATAAGGTGGTGATCTACTCGAACGGATGCGAAAGCCTCCGCTCTTCAGGCTATAGTATACAAACGGATAGGAGATATTGGAATTATAGTTGTGATATCTGGGCTACTAATAAAAACAAGAAGTTGAGATATAAAAAGTCTGTCCACGAAAAAAATTAGTGGATTTTGAATGTCTGCCATTTTATTTACCTCTCTAATAGGAGCTATAGGAAAGTCAGCCCAGTTTGGGCTTCATCCGTGGCTACCAGCTGCAATGGAAGGGCCAACCCCAGTATCAGCCTTACTACACAGGTCAACAATGGTAGTGGCCGGTGTTTTTCTTCTAATCCGAATGACGACAATTATTACACCCTCCGAAACTTTTTTAAATATAACTCTGATTATAGGGGCCTTAACGGCTATTTTTGCGGCAACCTCAGCGTTTCGACAACATGATATTAAGAAGATAATAGCCTATTCTACAACAAGTCAGCTAGGTCTAATGGTTGTGTCTATAGGATTAGGTAAACCTAAAGTTGCCTTGTTTCATATATGCACCCATGCCTTCTTTAAGGCAATGCTGTTTTTGTGCTCGGGGAGAATTATACACAGACATAAAAAAGAACAAGATCTTCGAAAGATGTCTAAAATAAGGGAAAGCCTTCCCATAACCTCAAGATGTTTGTTTTTAGGAAGAATAGCTTTAATGGGAATACCTTTTCTAAGAGGGTTTATTTCTAAGGACCTTATTTTAGAATTAGTTATAGAAAAACCAAGAAACTTAATATCGTTTTCTCTAGCCATTATAGCCACGCTTTTAACAGCAGCTTATAGCTTCCGAATAATAACGTTCTGCTTCCTCAAAAACTCAAGAAAACCCCCTATAAAACCTATGAAAGAGGAAAAACCAAAACTTGTATTTCCTTTAGTACGACTGGCCATGGGGGCTATTTTTGCTGGGTGGTTAATAGGCGCTTGACTCCTTAACCTCCCAAGACTATTCCCCATCGGTATAGTTAAGGCTATGCCACTGATTGTAACAGTAATTGGTGCTACCATAGTGAAATCTCTTATATTATCTAACAAAAGTAAAACAACCGCGAAAACTTTTTTCAGGAAGACGTGATTTTATACTTCTACATCACACATAATTTCAAGAAGTATAACAAAAGCCACTGCCTTAACCCTAACCACTCGAGCCCTAGATCGAGGTTGAAGAGAAACGGCAGGTGGGCAAGGGATGTTTACAGTTAAAAGGGACCTAACAAAGGCACAACAAATAACTCAAACAGGTTATATAAAGCAGTACCTTTTATCTATATCTCTTATTGTCGTATGCATTCTAACAACAGCAATGATTATATAATACATGTAATGATGAGTACTACAAAGCTCGAAGCGCTAAAAGAGAAGAACCATAAGAAACTACCAAAGCCACAATCAAGACCACTAAAAGAGCCAACCCTCCTACAAGCAAGAAAGCTCCCCCATAATCATATAATACAGAAAGAGAAGATAAATCTTTTAAAGGGGAAAGAAGGTTAAACAAGGTTCTTGATTCTAGGAAGTCCTCAAATATAAAAAGAATCCAGAAAGACAGCAACAAAAAAAGCAACACTACCTCCCCCAAATTACTAACCATCGGATACCGATCAGCAGATAAAGCACTAGAATACACGAAGACCACGAGCATACCACCCATATAAATCAAAAGTAAAAGAAGTGCTAAAAATGTTAAACCAAGAGAAGTTAAAACCACACACCCGAATAGAGACCTTATCATTAAACCCAAAGCCGCATAGTAAGGTGAAAGACTATAAAAAACTAAAGTACTACCTAACAGTAAAAGCAACATGAACAAGTAAAACACCATTTATATAAATGACAGGACCGCTACGAAAGAGGCACCCTCTTTTTCGAATACTAAGAGGATCTTTGGTGGATCTTCCGGCCCCCAGAAAACTTTCCGTGTGATGAAAATTTGGATCTCTTTTTAGACTATGTTTAATAGTACAACTAATCACTGGGATATTTTTGGCTATGCACTACACCGCTGATATTTCCCTAGCTTTCTCGTCAGTAAGACACATATGCCGAGACGTAAAATATGGATGACTCCTTCGAAATATTCACGCAAAAAGAGCTTCCTTTTTCTTTATTTGTCTTTACTGCCACATAGGACGAGGTATATACTATGGATCCTACGTGAAACAGGAAACGTGAAACATAGGAGTCATATTGTTTTTAATAACAATGGTTACTGCTTTCGTAGGATACGTATTGCCTTGGGGGCAAATGTCTTTCTGAGCTGCAACAGTAATCACAAAACTTCTATCAGCTGTACCTTATATAGGGGAAATATTGGTGCAATGAGTATGAGGAGGGTTTTCTGTAGACAAAGCTACACTGACCCGATTCTTTACCTTTCACTTCCTTTTCCCTTTTATTATAGCAGCTTTATCAATTATACACCTACTATTTTTACATCAGACAGGCTCCAAAAACCCAACAGGCTTAGACAGTAAATACGATAAGGCTCCGTTTCACGTTTACTTCTCAACTAAGGATCTTGTAGGGTTTTTAGTTCTGTTGGCAGGGATTCTTACACTTGCTCTTTTAGCTCCAACAGCTTTAAAAGACCCAGAGAACTTTATCCCTGCAAACCCGCTAGTAACGCCTACCCACATTCAACCAGAGTGATATTTCCTCTTTGCTTATGCAATACTCCGCTCTATCCCTAAAAAGTTAGGAGGAGTTATCGCGTTACTAGCGGCTGTATTAGTATGATTTTTAGTCCCGATTCTTCACACCTCATGAAAACAAGCTTCGACATTTCGACCACTAAGACAAGTTACGTTTTGAATTCTAGCTGCAACTTTTATTATTTTGACATGGATAGGAAGACAACCTGTTGAGGAACCGTATATAATAATAGGGCAGGTAGCCTCTGTACTTTATTTCTCTATATTTGTTTTTCTCTTCCCGGGAATAGCAGTAATAGAAAAAAAGCTTCTGTTACGATATTAGAGTAGCTTAAGGCCAAAGCTTGGCGTTGAAAATGCCAGATCAAAGGTTGAACTCCTTTCTCTAATAAAAGCTTGGTTCTAGCTTAAATTTTAGCTTTCTTCTATCTGCCACATGTAAGTTATTAAACGAACCAGCAAGAGGAGTTATAATGTGAAACCTTCTAACTCAATCTATAAGTTAAAATACCTAAAGAAGATATACCTTGCGACTGCAGTGCTTAGTTTTATTAAATCTGGGAAACCAGGAAATAGATGAGAAGAACAGGGATGGTCAATAACGTGCCAGCAACCGCGGTTACACGTTAATCCCTAGTTAAACCTCACCGGTTAAAGGAAGTAAAGCTCGGAAAACTAGCTATGAGTAAAAACTCAGCAGTAATAAGCTAAATAATAGAAAAATAGCTAGGAAAGCTCAACTGAAAAAGTGAGGAATAAACTGGAATTAGATACTCCACTATACTCACTAGTAAACCCTAAAACACCAGAGTAGTACGGCTAAAGGCTAAAACTTAAAGAACTTGGCGGTTTTCTACCCCTTTTCGGAGGAGCTTGTCATTGAATCGATAACCCACGAGGAACCTCACCACTCAAAGATAAATTCAGCTTGTATACCATCGTCGTCAGTTCACCTCTTTAAGAAAGTGAGCGAAAAGGAATTATCCTCAACGTCAGATCAAGGTGCAGCTTATAGGGTGGGAATAGATGAGCTACTTTATTTGTTAACAGAGAATTTAGCATTGAAAAAGTTAATGAAAGAGGATTCGATAGTAATAAAAGTAAAGAGAAACATTATGAAATCAGCTCTAGAATGCGCACACATCGCCCGTCACTCTCGTCAAACGAGGAGAAAAGTCGTAACATAGTAGGTGTACCGGAAGGTGTACCTGGTTAAAGCTTTTGTAGTTTCAGAAAAACGAGGGCTTTTCAAGCCCCAAACCCAAGTTAGACCCTTGGTAGAAGCAGCTATAAAAGTTAACGACAAACAGCCAGTCTTGTAAACTGGAAAAGAGGGTTTAACTCCCTCTTATAGCTTTTAGGTAAAATTATCTCCCCTTAGAAACCCCTCCCCGGCTCAGATCCGTCCTCATATCTTCTCTACGTTCAGTATTACAGTCTCCCATCGCGGAAATCTTTTCCTTTTATTCTTTCAGCCCTTAAGCTTTACTAGACAAACGCTTCCCCATAATAGTTAAAGTTATTGCTCGGACGCCTCCAACTCTACAATCTCCTTCGGGTACCTTTTCTACTATCTACGACAATACCTACGGTCTAATAGCCCCCGGGTATTGTCTCCGATGTTTCCACGGTTACCCTCTTAGGACATTATAGTTAATCTATAGCTCGCTTTGTTTTTCCATTAACATAATTATCGTCTTTACAACCTTTCTCCTTCATTCAATACTTGATCCAATAAGACTCGCTCTCCCTTTGCTTAACCGCTCGGCGTGACAAAAATTTTTGTTCCATTTATATAAATGATAATACTCCAGAAGCTAGTTTATTAAAAATAGCTGCTTTGGGAGCCGTTGATATAGGAATTTCCTATGCTTCTGAAAAGGTAAGGAACGAACTTACATCTAGGGAATCAAAGTCCCTTATTTTTCATTAAAATACTTCTCAGTTTATGTTTACAGTAGTACTATGGGTTGAGTTGAAGCTGAAACAATAGCATTTGGCCGTTAACCAAAAGGATGAAGGTTGTACTCCTTTCAACTCAGAAGTTTAAATAGCAAAGTTAGTAATGCGATAGATTTAGGCTCTATGACCAGAGGTGCAAATCCTTTTTTAAACTATATGTGGAGTCTAAATTACTTTTAGATCTTCTGCTTGCAAGGCAAATGTTTTTATAAACTAAAACCACGGAAGACTTAGGTTAACTAAACCTTGAGCCTTCAAAGCTCAAAATACAAATTAGAATTTTGTAGTCTTTGGGTCTTAAGGTGTTTTACATGTTTGATTGCAAATCAAAAGTTTCTGGTTAAAAACAGATAAGACTTTAATTATGTTAACAGACTGTTTATATAAAAGACAGAACCTAAATAACTTTACGTTATTTACTTCTTCTAAATTAAATAAAAAAGGTTGCAGAATTGGTTTTTATATACAATACAGTATATAAATGAGGATTACTTCAAGACAGTTTGAGTTGCACAAACCTTCACTCCGTGTAAAAGAGTAGCTTACTCCCTAGCTATGTCTTGTAATTTTCAAAACGCAAAGTAAGCTAATTTAAGCTTTTGGGCTCATACTCCAAGAATGGGGGTTAAAATCTCCCCTTTGCAATAAAAATAAGGTATAACGAAGCTTATAGGAATTTAACCTATGTTTTCGGTCTGACAGTCCAACGTTTTTCTAAACTAAAACTTCTTTTTCTTAAAAGGCAAGATGGCTGAAAAAGCATAGGATTGTAAATCCTTGAATGTAGGTAAAAGTCTTACTCTTCGCCATACCCTATTATTATTGAAATATATCTGACTTCCAATCAGAAGACCTTGGTTAAAACCCCAAGATAGTGTAATACTAGAAGAAGCTAAATCTTGTCTCTCTTAATGAATGGAAAACTTTTAGGGGTGGCTAGACGCTATTTATATAAATAAAAACCTAAAAAAGAGAAATATAAATAACAGAGGATACCTTAATAGCAAAGCGGTAATGCAGGGGACCTAAGCTCCCTCATCAAAAGTTCAACTCTTTTTTAAGGTTGTGGACATATTATTTTTCATCATTCAGGCACTTGCTTTTTTAGTTCCGATTCTTATTTCTGTAGCTTTCCTCACTTTAGTGGAGCGGAAGGTTCTTGGGTATATGCAGTTTCGTAAGGGCCCGAAAGTTGTAGGACCATATGGGTTACTGCAACCATTTGCTGACGCATTAAAGCTATTTGTGAAGGAAACGCTAAAGCCCTCAACGGCTTCTCCATACTTGTTCTTTTTTTCCCCTCTTCTATTTTTAATCTTAGCGCTCGTTTTATGGTCATTAATACCCATTCCCCAACCTACATTAAAAGTAAAATTGTCTCTTCTTTTGGTACTAGGAGTTTCAAGACTAGCTGTTTATGCCCTTTTAGGGTCTGGATGAGCTTCAAAATCTAAGTACTCTCTGCTAGGCGGGATACGAGCAGTGGCTCAGACAATTTCATACGAAATAAGAATGGGTCTTATTCTATTATCCATACTTATTTGAACGGGATCTTTTTCTCTTAAGGAAATAACTTTGTCTCAACAAAATTGCTGAATGTTACTACCTCATTTACCACTTCTCTTTATGTGGCTGATCTCTACGCTTGCTGAGACTAAACGAGCGCCTTTTGACTTAACAGAGGGGGAATCAGAACTAGTCTCAGGATATAAAGTTGAGTATGCTGGAGGTCCATTTGCCTTATTTTTTATAGCGGAATACGCAAAAATTATATTCATGAAAGTCTTAAGAATTATCATTTTTATGGGGGGAGGAAGGCCATTTTCCACCATACCAGTAATTGCTAGACTGATTATAAGAACGAAGGCAATAGCCCTTGTGTTCTTTTTTTTATGAGTTCGGGCCTCTTATCCACGGTTCCGTTATGACCAACTAATGCACCTGACATGGAAGAATTATCTTCCACTATCACTAGGTCTTTTTTCTCTTACCTTAAGTATACTGGTGATTACAAAAAGGTCCCCGTTTATTTTATAAAGTTAGTAAGGACTTACTCCTAGTTGGAATATCTGACCGATAATCAGACAGTAGAGGTTAAAGTCCTCTTAAGTCCTATGAAACGACTAGTAAAAGCTTTTCTCTTAACTAGGTTAATAGCTGGGACAAGATTAGTTATATTTTCCAATCACTGATTTCCAATATGATTAGGGTTAGAGTTAAGAACCCTATCAATAATACCCCTGCTCAGGTACACTAGACAATCTCGAAGAGTGGAAGCCACACTGAAGTACTTTTTAGTACAAGCATTTAGAGCTGCTCTATTACTGAAAGGAGCCGTTCTTAATCTCTGGATAAGAAAAAGGTGAGACGTGAAAAGAATAACTTCACCAATATCTTATTTTATAATAACAGCCGCGTTAATAATAAAGTTAGGTCTAGCCCCATGCCACTTTTGGTTCCCCGACGTCTTAAGAGGGCTCCCATTTCTTAGTACTATAATAATAGCATGTTGACAAAAGATAGCTCCGATGTTCTTATTACTATCACTCTCGAAATTAGTTTCGTCTGAAATTATAATAATCTGCTCCATATTATCCGTTTTAGTCGGAGGATGAGGAGGATTAAAACAGATAAGAGTACGAAAGATACTAGCGTACTCCTCAATTGGACATCTAGGATGAATTACATGTGTAGCTTTTTTTATCCCTGAGGTATCTTACTTACTATTTCTATTCTACATACTAAAAAAAACAGCCATTCTACTTATATGCCATAAAGGCTCTCTTTATTATCTTTCTTCTCTTAGAAAGTCAAAAGTCGTCCCTATCACAGCCATACTGTTTTCGATAGCTCTTTTGTCTTTAGGAGGACTACCCCCTTTGGGTGGCTTCATCAAAAAGGTAATACCATTAATTGTGTTCTCGCTAAACGGAAAAAATTTTATAATACCGTTTTTCCTTATAGGAAGACTAATAAGACTATTTTTCTACATCCGAATAGTTTTCAAAACTAGGCTAACCTTGTTTCCGCAACACAGACTTAAAATAGTATCATTTCGCACCGGGAAAAGTGGACTCTCGCAGCCTATTATAAGCACACTAATCCCGATAACGATTTGAGGGTTACTTCTTCTTCCCATATTCTTTTTATTCATATAAAGATAAAAGTTAAAAGCGAATAAGTAAAAGATTTTAAAGTATTATTGTATAATATAAAACAGTACCGTAAGGGAAAGCTGAAATATAATGAAAGTTAAAAAAAGGATAAGAGTTAATCGTACCTTTTGTATTATGGTTTAACAAGATCTGATGATAAACAGAACAGCACCCGAAATCTGGAGAGCTAACCAAACCCTCTCAAAGGAGAGCTACACAACCACTGTTGCAAGAGTGGTGAAAGAGGTTTGGTTAGCGATGATATGTTTAACGCGCCGGATGATAGCTGGTTTTCTTAGAAAAAAGTTTAAGCTTTTCTCCCTTATTCACAGTTTTTACCTTAAAGGAAAATATTAGGAAAGAAAAAAGGGAAGAAAGAGAAAAGAAGATAAGTTCTTTTCTCAAAAAGGAAACAACCAGGAAAGAAGGAAAGACCAAAAACAAGTGAAAAGGGAAAGGATCAAAGTAGGCCTAAAAGCGGCCATCTAAAAGAAAGCGTTAAAGCTCAAGTCCTCTTAACCCGAAAATTTTTGATACTAGATCCAGCCTCTTTTAAACTAAAGGAAAATAATAATGTTAAAACGAGTAAGAAAAAGACTTTGTTACCCACTAAAGGAAAACTAAAACAAAACCAAGAACGCCTAAAACCACAAGAGTAAGCATCAAGGAATCCTTCCCAACGCAGGAAGTGGCCAAACAAGGAAAAAGGGGAAGAAAGGAACTAGGCAAATAAAAAGGGGGACTGTTTACCAAAAACATAGCCCCACGAACTTCATATGTGGGGTGCAGCCTGCCCAGTGGAATTTATTCTAAACGGCCGCGGTATTTTGACCGTGCAAAGGTAGCATAATCACTTGTCTCTTAAATGGGGACCTGTATGAATGGCTTTTCACTCTTTCACTGTCTCTCTTCCCTCCCTCCTAATCTTCTAATCACGTGAAGAAGCGTGAACAAATAAGAAAGACGAGAAGACCCTGTCGAGCTTAAGCTAACCCTGAAATGTCGTCTACCTTTTTTCTTAGAAAGAGGTAAATTTCGGATAAAGTTTTGGTTGGGGCAACCGTGGGGAAAAAGAATCCTCCAGTTAGTTAGGAAGAAAACCTTTCACCTAAAAAATTTAGCGACCCAGTTACTCTGGTAAACGGAAAAAGTTACCGCAGGGATAACAGCGTTATCTTCTCTAAGAGCCCATATTGACGAGAAGGATTGCGACCTCGATGTTGGATTGGGGTAACCAAAGGGTGTAGCAGCTCTTTAAGGTTGGACTGTTCGTCCATTAATTCCCTACATGATCTGAGTTCAGACCGACGTAAGTCAGGTCAGCTTCTATCTTCTAAATAACCCTTCTAGTACGAAAGGACCGAAGGGAGGCCTTCAATGACCAACGTTAAAAGGTAAAAAAACAAGGAAAAAAAAAGTTAAAAATATACTCCTTAGTTAAATCTAGGGAACGTCTAAAAGGGACGTGGAGACAAATTCGCTTAAACTTACGTTAAAAAAAAAGTTTTAGGATTTTACACAAGGGGGCCCCCTTATAGTTTTCCAGAATTTTTGAATTTTAAGAAAC